TCTTTTTTGTGTGGCCGTGAATCAGTATGCTGGTCTCAAGTTTTCCTTCCTGGTACTTATTCTTTTCAATGCGGGAGAATGGGTCGAATCTTGAAGAGGAAGCCTTGGTTGAGCTGTCAGAGGTCCGGAAGAAGCATCCAATCGGAATTAGCTTACAGCAGTGACAAGCTAGGTGATTGATCCTTTGATTTAGTCCTCCCAAGGGTGACCATTAAGAAGAGTCCAATCTGAGCGATCAGACGTCCCTGGGTTCGGGTTCCGCTCCTTCTCATTCATATTAATGGAAGTTCTTTGGGCTTCCTTCTTCTCATCTGGGAGCTGGGACTAAAACAATTCCTCCCACAAGGGGTACGGCTTTCATCCTTACACCGGGGAAAGCGGATTCTTAAAAAAGGAAGTTCCGTACTCGGTTGACAGATTCTTAGGCTCAATCTCAGGTCTCCGTCTTTGCCTGGCAGTTCAAGGGATTGGCTGTCAGGCTCGTTAAACCTTTACCGAGTTCCACGAGGAAGGTCCGATCTCAGCAAAGAAAGACGAATTGGATGAAGAGGTCGAATGATGAGGAACTCGGAAATACGCTCGGTATGCAGATCGCATTACACTATTGGTTGTTGATCTTTCGTGGCGCGAGGTGCCTGTATCCTACTCTGAGTTTCCTAAGGGTTAGTTGGCTTTCCCTTTCTCCAAGCCGACTCTTTTCACTGTGTGTGAGACTTCCTTCCCTGTGATGAATCTCTTGTCTCATCTCCAAATCCAAAAGGATGAGAGGCGTCTGTCCGTCACTCCTAATGGAAAGAGTACTCTCATTAAAGCAGGGTGACATAAGACAGTTGACCTCAGACCTCACACCAGATTTCCTCTTCCCGATCGCCCGTTGACATCAGATGCCCGGTTGGAACGATTGAGATCGTTTCCGACAGATGAAAGTACTTCAACTACTGAAAGGGGAATGGCTACTTCAGATGAACATCATTATTCTGCTTTACGGATCTATTCAATTGAAATTAAAGTTTCTTCTCGAGATTGAATTCCAATCTCAGGGATTCGCTACTAGCGCTCCTTCTATCCTACTTCTTGGCTTAACACAGTTCGCTTACCCGATTGGCTGGCTTATAGCGCTATGCGCTTGCCTTATGCCGTATACTTTTCTTTATTGAGATGAGATCGGCTATTTCCTTATCTATTTATTTGCTTATACTTGCTTAACTCATACAGAAAAAGATTAACTAAAGATATGGCGCACCACATAGAGATTGATTGATTGCACAGTTGATTAAAGTGACCAATAGCGATTGAGATATAGATCGCGAACACTCACTAAAGGAGGGCGATAGAGACTCCGGACAGCTCGACCTCTCCCAGCCATCCCTTACCAGCTCGACCGAGTGAGACCCTTGGCTTCTCGTTAACAACAAAGACAAATAGGGGCCAGATTTCGATCGATTTCAAGAGGACCCTTTGGGACATGATGGAACGTACACGACCAATCAAGACCGCTTGTGGGAGTTGAGACCAGGCGGGATATTATTATTGAATTTTTGAAATTCTTTATTCATATTCAATTGAATTTACTCCTTCAACCGAAAGAGAAAGTGAAAGCCTTACTAGAACTTCAAATCAATGATTCACTTCCTTTCGTGCGCCTATTTCCTTATTTACCATGGCTACTTCTTCGCTAGCCAAACCTTGAAAGATCCGTTACAGGCAGAGAACAAGCGATTGAAGACCGATGGCCGGGAAGGGAAGAAGTCTTTCAAGGACCCGGCTTCGTGGACGAGAAAGAATAGAATCAAGGGCCATGCCCGACCCGAGCTACTAGGCCAGGGCCAGAGGAGAGGAACTATTTCAAGCAAGGATGCTATGACCTCAGACCTGAGACCGATTGAAAGATATAGGAATGAATGAATCCAATGTCATCTATACCGTGTTTTTGGGCTGTCATAATGTGACAGTTTCGACTTCCATCGGTCGACTTCTGTCGTCTCTGTCTATTCCGTTTAGGGAATGGGCTTATTCATTCCGATTTCTGTAAATACTTCTCCCCAGCCTCGGTCTAAAAAGCTCCTGCCCTTCTTGCGGGCTCTCAGTGATAAAATCTGGTTTTGGGAGTTGCCGGTGCGAATACCTTTCTCTTGCTTTGAATAATTAGCTCATGCCTTGTTGCTTGCTGTGCCCGGTGCGAATCCCCTTCGTTCCTTTCTTTCTTTGCCGGGTCAAGGAGATTGGTTGGGTTCTTTGGTTGCTTATTCCACTTCTTTCAGTGGGAGGAGTTTCATCAGCAGCAGCGAGGTCAAGCCATAGGTACGCTTCAGTGCAAGCTCCGTCTTCGCAAGCGGTGGCCGACAGGCCCTTTGAAATGAATATCCTTTCCGGCCCGGTACTAGAGGAGAGGGGAGAGCAGAACGTCCTCTGAGTCTCTCAACTGAAACTTTCACTGGAACAAGAACCTGACCTCAAGCCAACTATATAGAGGGCTTAAAAGCGCCTTGCCTCAAAAGAGAGATAGAGCTCTGCTTCTTCTGCTTCTGCTTTTAGAGGTATGAGCTATTCTTCTTCTCTTTCCTTTTCTCTTATAAAGAATGGGTCTCTTCCCCTGGCCTTGTTGTCTCTATCGATCTCACAAGTCTCTCTGGTATAGGCAAGGGCTCATCTGTGAATGAATCCCTTTACTATATTCCTCTCCTCCTCCCCCAGTCTGGTCCCCTTCTTTGTATCGGTGTTTGTTGCGGAGCTTAGGTCGAAAGGAGCTTTGGGAAAGTCCCCAACTGGTCTTGACCGACCAACTGCCGAAAAGCCCTTGCTTGGGTCAGCTCTTCGGGGGTCAAGTCTTTTGAAAAGCTTTTCTGAGGCCACCTTTCTTAGTAAAGGCTTTTGTTTGTGGTCTGCGATGGGTCTAGCCCCGTGAGCCTCTCCAAACGTTCTCAAATCGGCCTCTTTGTTGTTATTGTTGCGGGCGTACGGTACTACGGCCTTTATTATTCCACTTTCTCAAAATGTAGAGCAACGAATCGAGAGTCTCTCGCTATGTCCCCATTCCTTTCTTCGATTCTATGGCCGATCTTGTTTAATCCAAAGCTGGTGCAAGCGATCTCATAGGTGGGGAACTCGAGATAGGAAAGCATCAAGCAAGACAAGAAAAGGCTTTTACTAAAGAAGGCTGGTTCTCCTCTTGTGAATGAACCAGGAAGAGATGGAAGATGGGCAAAAATGACACAGGATGGAAAGAGGGAAGTAGACCAAAGCGGAGGAAAGAAGAAAGCTCAAGCAAGGGAGAATGGAATCAGACGTAAACCAAAGTCGGAGAGGCCTTAGGTAGTAATGGGGATGCCTTCAATTCAGACAAGAGATGACGCACGCTTCACAAGGAGGCTTGGAAATGGCGTACTTATTGCACCTGGCACTAATAACTCGAGTGCCGCTGCTGCTACGGGGGAGATTTTTGAAAAGACAGGAAGCGCTATTGGACCTGGACCCTTGCCAGTTAATAGTGGAGCCTTACCCGATTCCAAAAGGGATGGATTCCCGGGAAGGCAAATGCTACCTTGACAGAAGACTTTACTAAACTTCCATAACCTTGAATGAAAAAGTAGATATTTCGATATATCATTAAGGGAAGAACTCTTCCTTTACTGATTGGAATGATATTCCTTTTATTGCTTGCACCTACCAGAAGGAGGAGAGATCCTTAATTACTGATATCGAGAAAGCAAGGACGCTATGAGTGTTCGCTAATGTCAGCCCTTTGATTGCTTACTTCGCTATCCAAGCGGGATGAGACTTTGCGAGAGTTTCCAGATGAGCAGGAAGGGCTGGAGGACGTATTACCGGAGGAGAGGACATATTGAATGGAAAGAACGAAAGCGACGTACGTACTGGATTGACCAGCGTGTGCCAACTACTCTACTTCCCTATTTCTTGCTTTTTAACCTCCCCTTATTGGTGCACTCTTTCCCCCAATTCACCGATAGAGAAGAAAGAGATAAGCAATGACCGGACTAGACCAATGAAAGCGGACCAAGGTTTTTATTCGTTAGCCAAGCGCGCCTATTACAGCGCCTCTATTACAGAAGGGAAAGCGATGTGCCCTATTGACCAGCCGAAGAACATCCTTATAAAAGAATGAATGGGAAGCAGGCCCGGTCTATATTGCTAGAGTTATGCTTAGTTCACCCCCCTCCATTCTTATATTTAAATTCCGTCTCTAAGCTTCCCCCTTAGTGCCTGCTGAGACTTATTTCCTCTCGACTATAGTTGAATGGAAGTTTCATTTCCTAAGTCTCAAATAATTTCTTTTATTGAGTCCCCATAGTGCATTCCCCTACATAGTCTGTAGATTAATTAAACACTAATCTAATAAGGCTTGCAATCAATATAAAAAAGAGAATTCCAGATTGAAGATCTCTTGACCCATATACGATCCAGTTCTACATCTTAGCGCTGAACTAATGAATAGAGATTGAGCTTCACTTCGCGAGTCGGGAATGGCATCATTTATTAAAAACTGCTAGCGTTGACAAGAGATGAGCTAAAGAGGTGGCCGGGCAGTTGACCAGGCCCTACCACATACAGACAGCAAGCAAGAGCTGCGCCGGCTTATCCGGAAAATCTCATTGTTGCCACCCTAAATGCTACTACCTCTTTGCTAAGCACAGGAATGCTTGATCGAGAAAAGCAAGCAAAGAAGCAGCAGGATACGGAATATGAAGGGGCTGGAGGTAGAGCCAATGACCAATTGAAGAGTTACAGACTACAGTATAAAGCCCTCAATCATGCTCTTGCCAGTGGCATAGATTGTATATACTCTCGCCGATTAAGGAAAATTATGCGCTCCACGAAAAAACATAGGGGGTCGTCCCTGGACTTAAGGAAGGAAAAACAAAAAGTGCCCCTATGACTCTGGTTCTAGTGAAAGCGATGAAAGTATAGCTGTGCTCCAGTTTTTCGGGTAAAAGTTCTACGGTGAAGAGCCCGGTCAAGGCGACCCTATTAAAGAGAACATTCGGGACATCAAAGCCGATGCGATGGTAATCTCGTCCTTAGTTGCCGAATCTAATGGAGGTTTCAATCCGACGGATCAACCGTAATTGGCAGGTAAAACGAGGCCTCGACGGAGATGATGGATGGGAACTCCTACTCTGACTATAGTTGCGATCTCTAAGCGGGATTTTCAGTCATCTATCCCTTTTCTTTCCCTAGCGAGTGAAGAACGAGTGTTGAGCGAGTGAAGTGCCCCATAAGCTATAAGGGCGAGCTATATGTATAAATTCCGTGAGCAGCGATTGAACTGAACGTTCCAAGTGACCTGACCTCATGAGCTGGACTCGAACCAGCACCTCTGGGCAAAAGACAGACTCAGCGAACTTCCCTTTGATTCGAATCGTGCCTTTATCTTTATAGGTCTACTTTTCATATTTCCGTATATTATATAAAGAAGGGAGTGACGTCTGACCCATTACTTGACCTCCGGCTAGCTCTAAAAAGACGCTACCCGATGAATGCAATAACTTGACCCTACCTTTTAGGCATATTCGGGGAAGAGCCCTTTTTCACTCCTACTTAACTATAGAAAGTTCAACTTCCCTTGCTTCTTCCGACTTGAGATTCGAAATAGAAAGCTAGTCTTTGTATAGTATCCTTAACCATCTTCCGAAGTTTTCAAGACCGACTCTTTCAACCGCTCAGACATACATCCCCTATACCCCTCCCCTAGGCCTTACTCTTTCATTACGCCAATCATGCAAGAGTTTGCTATTTTAGATCTTTGGGCTTTATACCCTTTAGATCATTAAAACATGAGAGGGCCTCTTGGAATTACTTTTGATTCCATGGGATTTCATATCCAGGATCATTGAATCCAGTTGTTCTTCACCGTAGATGCCTTCAAGCATCTCGCCGATAGGTTCGTGCTGCTGCCGATTTTGGCATTCGGTTATCAGCTCGAATCTTATGGATAACCTCAACCGCCTCGTCGGCTTGCTTCTCCTGGTATTCCATGTAGTCACGCCATTCCTTCGCGCTGAATTCCCGTCGCTCAACCGTAGGAAACAATTCTCCATCTTGGGAGTCAGACTTGCAATCAATCCCTTTTCGTCTTAGGCGCACAACTGCGCACTCTCCGAAACGGAAAGATAAAGACCACTTTTAAAAGTACCAGCCAACTCCTCATCGGAGGCTTCGTCGGTGTACTCTGGGACCCTTCTCATCTGAGAGGGATTCTCAACGCTCTGCCTCTTCAATCCTAGTGATTCGGATGTTGGGATCATTGAGAGTACCTTCCGACCAAGCTTTTATGGCCGTGATCATCCTCATTGTGGTCTTATTATCCACTGTCTGTCGACGCGCTTCCTTGTTCTGTATGATGACCCAATCTTCCGGTTTAGTAACCACCTTTGGATGATCAATGGCCACGGCTACTATCGTCCCAGGAGGACCTATAAGGAGACTAGGATCGACAAACTCTTGATCATCCGTCAGGACATTGACTCCCCCATGGTTTGGAAGAGGATTCGTGTTCACATTGGGTTGGAGTCGGGCTGCCTCCTGAGTCTTCACTGCGTTTGTATCCAGCAAGTCCCGGATCTTGTGCTTGAGCAGGAAACAAGACTCTATATCATGCCCAACTTGACCGGAATGGTATATGCATTTCAGCTCCGGATTATATGACCTGGGGAGAACGTTAGGAGGAGGTAAGGCTGGCACAGGAGTCACTTGCCCTGATGCGAGTAAGCGATTGTAGGCCTCTGCCATTGTGATAGTAAGAGGTGTGAAGATTCGCCTCTTTTTCTCCATCTGCCTTTGTTGATTTACCCGAACAGCATTGTTCACTGGAGGCGCAGCCGGCGGGGGTGCTGGTAAGTTCTGCACCGCCTGGGCAGGAACTACTTGAACAGGAGGAATGTACGCCTGAACGGGCGGAGGATACTGGTTCGCTCCGTAAGAGGCGGTCGGAAGAATGGTCGCGATGTCCCCCTCCTTCTTCTCAGGCTTCCTGGTCATACCGGGCTTCTTAACGTAGGAGGACGACTCTGCCCCGGCACGGGAGGTATTGTCGGTAATACGTCCTGATTTCAGTGCGGCCTCAATTGCTTCGCCTTGGCGTATGATGGCGTCAAAACTCTGGCCTACGCTTACGCACATCCTTTCGTAGTATACTCCTTTACAAGTGGGCAAGAATCGCTGTGACTTTTCTATGTCCGAGAGAGGAGGGTCTACTTGAGCTGAGGATTCCATCTACCTGAGGGCGTATTCTCTGAATGACTCTGTAGGCTTACGACTCATTCCCATCAGATAGCACCGGTCAATAGTTAGCTCACAGTAAAGACCATACTTTTTGAGAAAGGCGTTTGTCAGGTCAGGCCAGGTACGAATTTGGGGTATCTCCAGTCTGGCGAACCACTGCAGAGCTGAACCGGAGAGACTACGCTGGAATAGTTGCATGAGAAGCTTCTCATCATTTGAATGCCCGCAGAGGGCTCCTACGTAGAGTCTTAGATAAGCGACCGGGTTCCCCGTCGTACTTGGCAAAATCGGGAACTTTGAACTTATCCGGCCATGGATGTTCAGGGTAGAAACAGAGCTGGGTAAGGTTCATGTTTCCATAGCGACTGATCCCTTGCACCGACTTGATAGCCTCCTTCATGGTCTTGATCTCTTGAGCTACCCCATTGTCTTTTGGCTCAGGCAGAGAAGTAGCCGTGGGAAGGAGGGACGCTTCTTCACCCTCAGTTTCCGCATTGACGAGACCTGGAGTTGAGGTATACGCTGGAAGTGCATTCGGAAGTACCCCAGCGGCCGTGGGAACATGGAGAGCTCCTTGATTTGGTGGAAATTGAACAACCGGAGGTGCATACTGTGCCGCGAACTGCACTTGATGTCTAGAGAACTCTTCTTATAGGACCGGACTAGGGAACAACTATCCCACACCGGAGGAACGGAAACACCCCTTTAACAAGCAAGCTACGCACCTTTGAGTTCTCGGGGTGAGGTGCGAAGCTAGTTCCCGAGTAAGTAGCTAAAGCAAGAGGGCAATCAAGCAAGCGATCGTAGGTACGCTAAGTAACTTGTTATATAAGCAGATTGGTGTGGAACTAGATCCTCTGCTAGAGTAACAGTTGTTGTGTAGCCAGGTTCACCCGCCCAATGCCAATGATACGAAGAGTTAGCTTTGCTACCCTGGCTCAGAGAAAAGTCTACTTGCTTGCTAGAGAAGGTGACCCTTTCGTTTTCGGGTTTGCTTGTCGTTTTAGTTTGAAAAGAGATTCTTTTAGTGTTCCGTGTACCTTAGTACAAGGTCGAAAAGAAAAAAGAAAGAAATATATATATATAGAATAACAATATACAGAATTGCTTAAATAACTAAGCGCGTCCAAAATCAGAGTCACGATCTACTAAAGGGCAAGTAGCTTGATTGGTTCGAATCCAATTCGTGAGATGGCTTTCGAAAGGCCTATCTTTTTTTTTCCGGTATACCGCTCTCCAGAGCGAATGAACATAAGTCCAACCTAATATCATGAATATCCTTCGCCCGTTATCTCCTCATCTTCCTATTTATAAGCCACAGCTCACTTCGACGTTTCCCATTTTCCGTAGATCCGTCTTTTCTTTTCTCTTACTTGCGATTGTTTTCATTTTCGTTTATTCGATTATTCTCATGATGGGGCTCGACCCTAACCTATTTACTTTACTATTAAAGTAGAATCAATGATCCTAGCGAAGGGACTCTCCTTTTTGTTCCAAAGGATCGGATGTCTCTTTTTGGCAGAAATTACGACAGTTGTTTTTCTGGACGAGGTCACTCTGGCTAACATGATGGTGAACTCCGGCGGGGCGGATTCTTCTGCTTCTGAAGGCACTTCGGGCACAAAGCCTCCTGTTCCCCCAGCCTCATCCGAGAATTCTTCCCTAGGGGCCGCGCCGCCACAGGCTGCTCCTGCGCTTTCCGCCGAGCGGACCGAGGAGCTCCTTCAGGAGAATTTGAGAGAAAGAAAGGGCGATCTCGGGGAAGGCCAAAGCATGTGCTCAGTTCGCGAAGGGGTAGAACAAGACTTCAACGTATCCACCACAGGCCAAAAGTTTGACTTAGTCAAACAACTTGAGGTTGAAAAAGAAGTTGTTCAGGGGAAACCCGCCCCGGCGACAAATTCCGCCTTCAATGAAATAAGGGATCATGAAGGGCAAATCCAGGATGGAAGAGGAGGTAGGCCTAACGATTGTTCCAAATAAAAGCTAATCCGAAGACTGCTTGAGCGGAAGAACGGAGTATTCAACCGGGATAAGGGACCCCCCCGGGTCGATTTTAGGCGCTTGCTATATGGCTTGTTTTTGGGAGGTAAACTTGGGCAGCAAGCTATCTGTTCCCGGAAGCAAAAGTAGTTGAAGCCAAAGGCGACAACGAGGCCCCCGCATCGCGGGGGGAAGGGGAAAGCGGGTTAGTGGGTTCCCCCATATCTTTAGGAAGGTAGCTTTACATCTAGTGAATGAAGCTGGCATTCAGAAAATCGGGGTGCCGCCGTAATTAAAGATTTTGAGGGACCGCCGCCGGACGGGCAGACCTCTAATCTAAGGATCCGGTAAACAGGTTAGCCCCAGGTACGCTTGGGGCTGGATTGAATCTTTTTTTCCTAGTAGCGAACCCTTTACTCGTTCCCACAATCATCTTTCTTGTACCTCGATAACCAAATCCCAGATGTACTCTCATTCAAAATAGCACAATCAGGAAGTGCGCCGGGAAAGCCACCTGAGATGCTGGTTCAATTCCAGCTTGTAAATCAAAGAAAACAAAAAGGGGAGGAGCAACGACCGGAAGTGAGGAGCCAGAAAGCATAGATTTCCAGGTCTTTCTATTAAACGTTATTTCACCGATACGAGTGCCGAGTTGTTTCGAGTCTCAGAATCCGATCCTCGCTCAGCTCCAGCTTCAAAGGTCTGATATGTAGGAAATTTTTCCGGTAGAAATGATGGGTTGAGTCGGTCAACTGTAATGTAAAGAACATAAAGGAGAGACTTTCCAGCCCATGTGTGTAGCATCTGACTTTTCCAGCACTGAACTAGTACTTTCCATTAAATCAATGACTAAAACTCTAAATGACGGTCCGTCCAGACACTTCACTAACTTGAAAGAGGCCTTGAAGGAGTGAAAGAGAGAAGAAAGAGTAGCCGGTGTACGTGTAACCGGTCTTTCTGGTCTTGTTTGCGTATCAGCTCAAGCAGTTGCCGCTGTTGGGTGAATATCCTTTGCTATTGAATTTTAAGAAGCTGTGGCACTGACTTGAGGAATGGAGATTTCACATGGAAGGTGTCGAAGGAAATGAAGAAGAAGCATCGAATGCTAGTCTTGTGCCCCTGTTAGCACTTTCCTGCTTTCCTGAACTGAACCGGATTGCACTGATTAGGCAGAAGTAAGATGCCATTTACCTATTTATATGAGACTGTGGAGCACGAAGGGCAGCCTTTCTTTCCTAATGACGATTCTCAACAGCATCTGTAAGACCTCTAGGCTTACTAGACGGAATTCGTCTTATCTTAGTGCTAGTAGCAGTAAGAAGCCGCATATATTCATTCTTCCGCATCCGTAGATTCTTGCAACTGTCTTTGTGAACATGAGGAGATGGTATTGAGCTTTCACCGAAACCAAGGGAAACCCCCAGAGAGACGAGTTCACACCGACCGCTACTCTCTTGTTGAGCCCTTCTTCAACAAAGGCGGATCTAGAACAGTCACCTTCCTATTGTATTGAATAGCGAGATAGAGTCAAAGTCAAGCATTCCAATTGGTGGGCTTCTAGAGACAGAGTGACTATTGAGAGTAGCCTACCCCACCCTCGGGTCATGAGCCGGCTGTTACCCTAAAGTTCCTTCGCTTCCTTATAGCCTTCCACCAACATTCGTGTGCAGCTTTGGTGCCTAGTCTATAGGTCCAATCTCATCTGCTAGCGCTTATTCTGGTCTGGACACATTCATCGATTTCTTTGAATTGTTCTCTGGCTATGGGCATCGGTCCACATGAATCAGAATGCTTTCAGGGGAATGCAAGCAGAGGGGATGAAATCTCTCTCTTAAGGCCGGATACCACTTTTTGACAAACCAATACAGGAGCAAATCATCTCGTATAGCAATCTTCGAAATCGCTTCTGTGTGGTTCATTCGTTGTAGTTAACGGAAATGGCATAACAAGCAAGTCAGCTGCTTTCGGTCTCGGTCCAAGGCATTCTCTCAAGTAGCAAAGGCAAGACGTAAAAGCAGGAATAAAGGTTGCTAGTTAGCGCGTAGTGGGAACATCTATCGATGTAGCTATCGGGAAAGTCAGTCCGGGTGAGCTCTATGTGGATCCGGCTCCTCATCTAACTTCACTCACTTATTATTTTCAATAGGTAGGAACTCAAGTTTAGCTAAGGCATTCATGAGCTTACCTGTAACCCGTAACTGGACTGACCTCGCATAAGAACTTGAGATGCTGGGGGTATTTTTCCCATTGACTTGTTTGACTAAAGGAAGGTGATGGGTTGCCAGTAGCTTCCCTTGCCGGTTCAGGAACGACGAAACGCCCGTTAGCCTGCAAAAAGATGGAAAGCCTTTCGGTTCTTCTTCGGAGGGATCGAAAGAACTACAATTCATCTCTTTTCCCGGACTGTAGGATTTAGACAGGAGTTGTGGCCCGTGGTGACTGGAGTGAGGTTGACTTCCTTGCTCACAGATGACGTTTGGAAACAACAGAATTTCACGCTTCCGAAGTATCTGGGTTGGTCACCCGGAGGGACCCAGTGGAGAAATTGAATTGACATACCTTGGTTAGTCAAGGATTGGCTTAGTGTTCCGTTTTTTAGCCACGAAACCCCGTATTTTTGATTAAAAAAGAGATGTGCTATATCCGAAACGAACATAGGGACAGACGTCAAACACCAGTCATTGCATGGCGAAGGGTATTCTAAACACCCTTGTCAACTAGATGCCTTCCACCATCTTAGTCTAGCCTCCAATATACTCATACCTCTCTGTTCAAGAGGTCCTTCGTGTATGACCTGTGTGTACATCCGAAGTGTAAAACTGGGATGTATTCACTCTCTCTATCTGACACTTCGAAGGAGGGTGTCTAGGGAGAGCTGCTGGTCATGTCATTCTATGGTCTCTTTGGCCTTACCAGGTTCTCTATCAGTTCTGCCAGACTAGATGGTTTGATTGTCTGTCAGCCTTGATTAGAGGGGCCTGGGGCAGTGACTCGCTTCAGGTCTTGGTGTTTTCACAGTGGAATATTTTAAGATCAAATGTGATCTGTTCCATGTGAACCACCATGCGTGGTGCCTCATCATATTATTGATATTTTATTTGATGAGACAGCCTTCGATCAGATGTATGGGGGGTCCCTAGATCGGTGCATGGAGCTCAGAGCTCTCTTTATAGAGGGTTCTGACCCTTCATGACATGAGACGCGGTGAGACGTCCCATAATCACTTAGTCGAAGGAGGAGAGCGAAGCGACCAAAAGAAAGAGGAGGGGGGCGGTAGACTAGACAGTGTGTCAAGAGCTTGATAGTCGAATAGGTAGAGAGAAATTCGACTCGTGATTTTCAATCAAGGAATGGTTCCAGGATCATGGGAAACAGGAATGGAGCTTTCGAAGGCAGGCGTACATCCATTACGCACCGACTCTCACATGGTGGCAGCGTGTGGGGTTTGTTCCATGGATTAAGCTACGTTGTCTGGTTCAATCGTGAATACATACGTAGGTGGGCCTTGATTTGTGCTTAAGGGGATCTCCGCTGCAAATTCCCGCACGTAATGTGATCCCAGATGAGATAGAGTGTCCGGCCATGGATCAGCCCCTATTAGTAAAGGCAAGATCTGTAGAAGCCCTTTTCTTTTCGGATAGAGAGTTGGGATCCACTTCGCTGGTGAAGCCTTCAAGGTAGGTACAATGCGAGTCAGCCATTCTTCTTCCGGACCTACGTGTTTGAATGATCGTGAGCTCTACCCGGTTGATCAGTTGCGTGGGTCAATTCGTCCTATCTTCCTTTCAATCAGCTCGCTAATAGAACAATTTCGTATATAGATTGTTCGAAGCTTCAGTGGTACATCTGCTTCGATCAGTGGCCGAATCCCAATCACACATGAGAGATGGGGAACCGGCCTTCTAGCCCGCGGAAAAGGCCTTTCCGGACGTTCTTGAAATCTACGCACACGCCTAAGTTCAACTTCCGCCAACAAGCAACGGATGGAGCAACGGGCATTGATAGCAGAAGGGGCAGCCTAAGAAGGAAGCCAAAAAATGTGAGCGCCTAGCCCTTTCTTTATATAGAAAGGTAAGGCCGGCTTTTTGGCCGTATCTTGCAGGCTTGGGAGGTCAGAGATCACTTTTTGGGAAGCGGTTCAAGTATCGGTTTCAGTTCAGTGGTCAACTAAACCTTCTTTCCGTTCCCTTGGTTTCGGGTAGTCGATCAACAGTTCCGGCTTTTGTTTGCGATCCGGCTCCGAGGGTTGTAGAAGAAACTGCTTCTTGCGATGCGTTCTTACAGGGCTTTTCGTTATAGGCTTAGACATTCTATCTTTGTCTTGCGGGAAGGGACGGCTTAGAAAAGAGAATGTCTGGTTTCGGGAAAACAAAGTCCACTCGCTTTTCCTGCTTTTTCTTTGGGCAAGTCCGTCCACTCGTAGAATCCTCGCTTCAGTATCGGTTCAACATTCACTCAACTATGCTAGGAATTAAGAACATTTATTCATTTCAGGTAGCAAGACGTTCTCAATGAGCTTAAAGGTTATTCACTTCACTTTAGCAAGGAACGGTTACCGCAACTTGTAAGGCCACCGTTTGACCTTATGGTGGAAGAATTCTGCCATATAGTCGGTTATAAGTTGGTAAGGCTTTCCAGGATGGATCAAAAACCATCCCCTGGTTAAGCGGGATAGTATTGACCCAGGGTAAGTAGCGATCGATTATCGAGCTTCCTTTGATTGCCACCTTAGTTCTCCTATTCACTGACTGACAAACTTATGGATCGATTGATCAAGAGAGCTAAGACTCTACAGGTGCACTTTCTTCAGTTTTAAAAAGTACTGGGCTATTCAATCCTGCTTCAGGTTTGTGTTTGAAAAGAGGAAGGCCCCATCCCAGGTTAGAGGGACTCTTTGAAGAGGGGAAAGGCAAGGGATTAAAGGAAGGGGCATATGATGGTATAAGGCCAATGGTGCGGATCTGCTCCTAGATAAGCGGTCGGGCCTGACTGCGTTCACTGAGCTCTTAGCTTTGCTCCTGGTGGTGCGCTTGGCTAAAGGTAGATAATAGGTTCTATGAACGAACTACATAACTACAAGAGTAGACTGCAAGCAACCTGAATAACCAATTTAATAGATAGAGAAGCTTTCCCTGTGGTTTCTTTCTCATGAGCTAGGTTTAATAGATCAGTGCAGATCCGGAGCCTCCCTCCTCCAGCTTCTTTCTTTCTCCTGCCGCTCTTGAAAAAGGCGGGGGTATGGTTTTTAGGATCAAAATGGATCGCCCCTGCCCGACTGAAAGTTGAGCTAAGGGGTCACCAACCCAAGGGTTGTAGAAGTACAGGGTTGTATAAGTAGAGGATATGTTAGGACAAGGCGAAGGGTAGTTCCCTAACTGAAGGCGGCAGTTATTGCGACTTCTTCCTACGGTTCTTTTTCTCATCTGAGCTCCGTCTTCTCGTAGAGAACTACGGAATGTGAGTCCTGCCTTTTTGTATGTCACTAAGCGTGCCCCCTTCCCTGTGCTTCCAGCTCGATAAGAAGGTCTTTTTCTTTGGCGTCCTTCATGCTCCATTTCCTAGATGGAGCTCTTTCCCGAAGTCGGTGTTTTGTTTTAAAGGATAGAACTGGCTCCCCCTTTCCTTGTACGGAAAGTTGGGCTAAGTTGCCCCCAAGCCCCGAGATCCTATTAATAAAAGGGTCGGATAAGAGGGTCTGGTACTGCCCTAGACCCCATGAAGACGCGACTTCCCGCGCCCGTACTCCCCGTCTCTGGCGAGCTGCTCCTCCGGTGCTCTTCGTTAGTAAGCAGGATACCTTAAGTAAGTGCGCTCCTAGCTCGACAAGTGAGTTTGCTTGCCGGTGAGGACTAGCCTATTTATTCTCTGGAATTCTTAAACCTACGGTTTCTTTTCTCATGAGCAGGCGAGCTGGTGATCCCCCCAACTAATCCCCAGGCACGTGGGGAGGGCGAGTGCATCGACTAAGTGGATATGCCCTATATTAGAGAGATAAGAATCACATATCTATGTGGACTGCCTTTCTTTCCGGAATTCAACTCCGGTTAACTACGATTTCCTGGTATTCCTAACAAAGGGGCTACGCGGCCAGAAAGAAAGAAATCCTGCAACCCGAGGATATTGTTAAAGCAGAGTTTTGCCCTGAGCAATGAAGATAGGGAACTTGCCCATTACAATAGCATGAAACCAAAAGCATACGGTTTGTTCTTACGAAGACTAACCGGGGTTTGCAAGGAGGTATACTGGCAGAGCAGGAAGATAGGCAAAGGGGAAGCGGCTAGAACTTCTCCTCCAACGTAGCTGGTAAGGCTATTGAGAAGGCTAGTGTAATACCTTATTGAAGCGGATAAAGCTCAATGAAGATTCTAAACTCATGGTAGCTCAGGAGTAGGAAAAGGTATTACAGAAGCGTGCTTTAGGGACCTCAACACAAGGATGACGATGAGAACAAGGTGGGATCCAAACAGAGGGAATAGAGGATTACGAACACAGTCCTAAAGCAAGTCCCAAGAACGAGGAGAAAGAAGATAGCCAAAAGCCGTCTTCGTCTTCAATGGCGCGAGGCAGGTCTTCTTTCCCACCGTGCCCGCCCACCGCCCTCACTCCGCTCGCCTCTGTTATTAATTTCATTAGGTAGGCAGTATCACTCCTTTCGAGATAAGACTCCCTCACGGAGATCGCCTCACATAGCTCTGATAGCGAAAGTGAGATGTTCATCTGATCACTACTACCTTACCTACACCCTTACCTCTAACTTCCCCAGGGACAGCTTCAAGAACAACTGTTTCTACTTTCCCACCACCAACTGTCATGGGAACTGGCGAAGCCTTAGCGGATAAGTGCTTTCTACTATGGCCTTACCTTTCTTTAGGAGATTTTTATCATCTGGTCATTGCTTTTCCTCCCTCTGATTGTAATACGAACTCATGAACTACCTTATCTACTAGTACAAACCCACGGAGCGGTAGGTCGATCGTCGCTCATCCCTCGTGTTCTCTCCCGTGAAGTGATTAATCCGGCATTCAATCCCTATGGAAAAGCAAGTCTTCCGATTGGAGTAAACCCCCTGATTGCCTAAGATCTTCCTATATTCAACAACGACCTTACGGTCCCGATGCCAAACGTCACCAAGGACAAGATAATCCTTGAACCGTTGTCTAGGCTAAACCCGAGTAAATGCCGTGATCGCTCTGGTGTCAGACGCCCGGTGATGATTATCAGGGCCCTGAACTAACCTCTCTAACCACCGAATCGATGTCACACAGATAATCTCCCCTATCTCTAGTTAGTTGTGGCTGACAGCCATAAAGTCTTATCATCAGTTGTCATCCGCGACAAGGTTGTCAACCTACGCCGCGCTCACCATAGCAAATAGCAGGTCTGTCTGTATCCTAGGTAAGCCCCGAATATAAGGACTTACACCTAGCTTTTCACCCGGAAGCTTTGATGAACGACTAGTTCAATAAAAGATTGAAACTAATAGTCCGCTTAGTAGAAAGATGAGACCCATTAGGAGATAACCATGGCATAATCTAACCTGAGCCACACAAAGACTCCCTTAACGGTGCGGGCACTCCCCCCAAGTCAAGTGCCCCCCAAGGAGCTTGTGCAACACCTTGAACCTCCCTTCAGAGTCAAAGGTTGCCCAGGTGGCTACTAAGCCAGTCAAACTCAAGAAAGAAGATTCAAGGCCAGCAAAGTAGACTGTAAAGAATTTCTTTATATAGGCCTCCTCCAATTCAGATGGAAACCTGCGTCCCCAAAGAAAACGCAGTCCCAGCCATCACCTAGGAAAGATCCCAGCTGTCAAGCAAGTACCACACTCCAACGAGTGGCACTTAGATAGCTGAGAGGATCCTAATGTCAAACTAACCACCGAAACACTTGTCACTGGTACAATCCGATCATGCCATAGTGCTGACGAACAACATGAGACTTCCGGTTTCCACACCCACCAGAACTGGTGGATATGGGCATCGCCACCCTGTCAGAGCTATGACAGGTAGCGTACTAAATGACATTTGAACTACACCTGACCCCTCACAAGGAACAGTTGTGTTATCGTAACTCCAGAAAACAGAATTATATAGTGGAGCAAGCAGGTAATAACCCCAAAACTCTATCCATAATTCTTGCCTTATTCAACCAAGAAGGCAACTTCCTCATTAAAGGGCGCCCCACAGTATACAAAATACAGAAGTGAGGGTAGCCAAGGTGCACCTCTCCATAGGACCACTCCATGTGGTTACCCTACAAGGAGGAGCATTTGAGAAGAGGGTTCCGACCCAAATACTGGGAAGTAGATGGTGGATCCCTCAACCCTAATCCACTTCTGTTTCTAGCCTACCCTATATAACTAAAAATCTGGTGTTCTTGTCACCTTCTTTAAGCCATTGAATACCAGATTTCTGACGTCAAAGGGTCTCTTCCATGAGAAGAGTATGGTTCAGATCCTCTTTGGCTTCATTAAAAGCTTTTTAATTCCCATCAGTTCAACAATGTTCCAAAGCAATTTGAGCTTGTAGCAGTTTGTCTTCGACTTTCTTCACATTATCAAAGATGTTGCCAAAGATATCCTTATTCCTGATTTTAATATGTTGTTTTACGCTCTTAAGTCTCTGAAAAAATATGTCAAAAGGAGAACCCCAAGCAGGCAAATTCCACGAATACTCTAAAATTTGTAAGAAGTCGGGGTGTTTAATCCACATGTTCTGACATTTGAATGAAGATGGATGAAAAGACACACCTTCGTCAATCTGGATAAGCATAGGAGAATGCTCTGATGTTGAGCGTGGTAAGTCTTTCACCATAGTAGAGGAGAAAACATCAGCCCAAGCCGGATTAGTGAAAACTCTGTCAAGCCTCGCCCAAACAAAGCCCCCACCTTATGGGTTATTCTACCAGGTATACTTGCTGCCCTCATAACCGCAGTCAATGATGCCACAATCATTAATCATTGTATTGAATTCCTCTAAAGATACAAGATTTTGAGGTCTGCCACCAAGTTTTTCAGACACATCTGAAATTGCGTTAAAATAACCCGCAACCATCCATGGACCTTGTATGTCTTAGGACAGTAATTGAAGTTTTTCCCAAAGAAGCCGTTGAATGGAGCACTTTGCATAAACAATGGTAAGCCTTACCAGATCAGAATTAAGGAAGCCGATGTCGACTGTGATACACTGTTCAAAGGCGTCGACAAGCACTACATTCACTTCATGATTCCAACAGAGCCATATTTTCTCATCTGCCTCTTGATTTGCCAATGAAAAGTTGAAACCAATTCTGTTGGAGAATTCCTGAATCTTATTAGCATGGTGAAGAGGTTCAAGAATAGCAATCAACGATATATTATACATCTTTACAAGCTTGGCAACCCTCCTTCTTGATTTGATGTTGCCTATGCCTCTGATATTCCACAAGAGGTTATTAATCATGGCTAACAATGGAAGAAGTTTGAGAAGAACGAGCCAACGCTCTAGTAACCCTTCTGGAGCTCTTCAAGTTCGATTCTTGTACTTTGACAGATGTATCTGGCTGCTGCTTGTAGGATTCAGAAGCTTTAGATAACACTTGAGATAATTCCTTACACCTGAAATTCCTGTGTTTGCTTCTCTCATAGGTTCAGAGTCCGATAAGTATCCCTTAGTCTGAGCAGCTTGTTCCTTTGGAACGTTAGCATCATCTTTGGATTTCAGTCAAACAAGGGATATATTAGACTCCATGGTGTTTATGAGTTCATGATCAGGCTGAGAGATAATAGGCATAATAGCCTGAATACCAGAATTATCAACATTGGAATTGTTAGCAGCCAGAGATGAGTCAATGGCATCTACTATTACCTGATGAGAAGAATCAACCCTCAACTGAGAATCATGAGAAGCAGTACTGGTTGAAGGATCGGCAGAAATCTGTATGTGCTGAGAAGTTTCTTTATTAACATAAAAAAGATTCTGCTCCGTCTGATTGTCTGCAGTTTTGTTTGGAAGATTATATGTATTATCAAAGGATGATTGGATGGTGTTGTCCGTTGGCCTGTAGACTTGACGTGGGGGAGCTTTTCCTCCTTGACCTTGTGCAGATTTCTTCCTAGAGGCATTAGAGTTAGGAGCTGACGCTCTTCTTTTTGTTACCATTCTTCTATAAAATAAAAACTCGAACTCGAAGGAAAGATCAGAGAGCTTCCCATTCCGGAAATCAAGAAAGATGAAATGCCAGAAAGCCTCCAGGGGGAAGAGGCATTTTATACTTCTGTCTCCCCTTCCGGTCATCAAGGAAGAACTCGAACAAGAGCTCAAAGGCATTCTTCTTTTTGTTGGTTCATAGTCCACACGGGGTTCTGGTCTTGTTACTTTATGTTTCGGAGTCAATTGATCCCTCGATCAAGTCCTAACTAGAAATATCTTAAGAGAAGAAAAACGAGAAATCGTTTGGATTCGAGGCGAAACCCTTCCCCGCCGTTACGGAGTTCTTCTGCTATAATCTCCGAAATCGAGGGTCAGCTGACTGGGGAGTTAGTATTGATTCATGCAAAGATGCTCCTCTGAAGCTGAAGTAAGGGATTGTCCACCTCACCGCCTCGAAGAGCAGTGGCTCTGTTGTTTTGCACGCCTACAGAGAGAGACTCCAAAAGTACCGACGCTCAATCGAAAGAAAGAGCAATCAACTATATGCTTAACTCATGCCCCAGGAATCCCTAGACAGAGGGGGTACGAGCTAATCTGGAGGGAAAGCTGGGGAAAAGCATAGAGCGTGCGGGCTCCGCTCTCGCCCTCCTC